TTTGCATTGAAATAGCAAATACAAAAAAAGAATATGATTCAACCTCAGACCCTTTTGAATGTAGCGGATAACAGCGGGGCTCGGGAATTGATGTGTATTCGAATCATAGGAGCTGGTAATCACCGATATGCTCATATTGGTGACGTTATTGTTGCTGTAATCAAAGAAGCAGTGCCTAATATGCCTCTAAAAAGATCAGAAGTAATTAGAGCTGTAATTGTACGTACATGTAAAGAATTCAAACGTGAAAACGGTATTATAATACGATATGATGACAATGCGGCGGTTGTCATTGATCAAGAAGGAAATCCAAAAGGAACTCGAGTTTTTGGTGCGATCACTCGGGAATTGAGACAGTTGAATTTTACTAAAATAGTTTCATTAGCTCCCGAGGTATTATGAGGTATTATAAATATTAGTAGATGAGACTATGATATAGTAGGATATCCGAAATAGATCAATTAGTAGATTGTGTCTCACGCATATACTTTTAATAATTCAAAAAAAAAAACAAAGAAAAAAACCATATTGATTATATCAAAATTAGGAGGCATCAAAAATTATAATTCGTCATGGGTAGGGACACTATTGCTGATATAATAACTTCTATAAGAAATGCCGACATGGATAAAAAAGGAACAGTTCGAATAGCATCTACTAATATAACCAAAAACATCGTTAAAATACTTCTACGAGAAGGTTTTATTGAAAAGGTCCGGAAACATCAGGAAAGTAACAAAAATTTCTTGGTTTCAACCCTGCGACATAGAAAGACTAGAAAAAGAATATATAGAACTATTTTAAAGCGTATCAGCCGACCCGGTCTACGAATCTACTCCAACTATCAACGAATTCCTAAGATTTTAGGCGGAATGGGGATTGTAATTCTTTCTACTTCTCGAGGTATAATGACAGATCGAGAAGCTCGACTAGAAAGAATTGGAGGAGAAATTTTGTGTTATATATGGTGATCCTACTTCTCCGGTACCTTAATTTTTTCTCTAACTTCCTATTTATGAAATAGAGAGCAAAAGTGAGTTATATAACTCTTCCTCCATTAGTTGATACTTCAAGGGGGTTGCCTAGAATGAAAGAACAAAAATTGATTCATGAAGGTTTAATTACTGAATCACTTCCCAACGGTATGTTCCGGGTCCGTTTAGATAATGAAGATCTAATTCTAGGTTATGTTTCAGGGAGGATCCGACGCAGCTTTATACGGATACTACCAGGCGATAGAGTCAAAATCGAAGTAAGTCGTTATGATTCAACCAGGGGACGTATAATTTATAGACTTCGTAACAAAGATTCGAACGATTAGGTTATTTTTTTTAAACATTCCTTTCATGGGGATACAATACAATTCGAAGTTAAAAAATGCAAGAGACTTTTTTTTTTTCAAGGAAAGGAGTATATTCAGAATTAAGGTAAGGAATGAGAAATATGAAAATAAGAGCTTCTGTTCGTAAAATTTGTGAAAAATGTCAGCTGATCCGTAGGCGCGGACGAATTATAGTAATTTGTCCCAATCCGAGACATAAACATAGACAAGGATAATCCGTCTAAAAAAAGGACTTTCTAAAAGAAGGACCCGTGTAATGTAAAAAAGAAAGGGTCTGTTTTAACATGAAATGGATATCTCCGTATCTTTCTGTATATTTATAACTCATATTTATGAGATGATAAAATATGACAAAACCTATACCAAGAGTTGGTTCACGTAGGAATGGGCGTATTGGTTCACGTAAGAATGGACGTAGAATACCAAAGGGAGTTATTCATGTTCAAGCGAGTTTCAACAATACCATTGTAACTGTTACAGATGTACGGGGTCGGGTGGTTTCTTGGGCCTCCGCTGGTACTTTGGGATTCAAAGGCACAAGAAGGGGTACACCTTATGCCGCTCAAGCGGCAGCAGTAAATGCTATTCGTACAGTGATCGATCAGGGTATGCAACGAGCAGAAGTTATGATAAAAGGTCCCGGTCTCGGAAGAGATGCAGCATTACGAGCCATTCGTAGAAGTGGTATACTATTAAGTTTCGTACGTGATGTAACACCTATGCCACATAATGGATGTCGACCTCCTAAAAAAAGACGCGTGTAGAAATAACAATTAAACGGATTTCAAGAGAAATAAATGATTCAATGATCTAATTAAATTAGAATATTAATATGGTTCGAGAGGAAGTAGCAAGATCCACTCGAACACTACAGTGGAAGTGTGTTGAATCAAGAGTGGACAGTAAGCGCCTTTATTATGGTCGTTTCGTTCTGTCCCCGCTTATGAAAGGTCAAGCCGATACCATAGGTATTGCCATGCGAAGGGCTTTACTTGGAGAAATAGAAGGAACATGTATTACACGTGCAAAATCTGAGAAGGCACCGCATGAATATTCTACGATAGCCGGTATTGAAGAATCAGTACATGAAATTTTAACAAATTTGAAAGAAATTGTATTGAGAAGTAATCTGTATGGAGTTGGAGACGCATCCATTTGTGTTAGGGGTCCTAGATACGTAACCGCTCAAGATATCATCTCACCGCCTTCCGTGGAAATAGTTGACACAACAAAGCATATAGCTAACCTGACAGAACCGATTGATTTGTGTATTGGATTACAAATCAAGAGAGATTGCGGATATCGTATGAAACCCCCCAAAAATTCTCATTCTCAAGATGGAAGTTATCCTATAGATGCTGTATTTATGCCTGTTCGAAATACAAATCATAGTATTCATTTTTATGGTAATGGAAATGAAAAACAAGAGATACTTTTTCTAGAAATATGGACAAATGGAAGTTTAACTCCTAAGGAAGCGCTTTATGAAGCTTCTCGTAATTTAATTGATTTATTTATTCCTTTTCTACATGAGGAGGAAGAGGACATTATTTTCGAGGAAAATAAAAACAAGTTTACTCTACCTTCTTTTACCTTTCAAGATAGATTAACTAATCTAAATAAAAACAAAAAGGAAATTCCATTGAAATGTATTTTTATTGACCAATCAGAATTGCCTTCCAGGACCTACAATTGTCTCAAAAAGTCCAATATACATACATTATTGGACCTTTTGAGTAACAGTCAAGAAGATCTGATGAGAATTGAATATTTTTGCATAGAAGATGTAAAACAAATATTGGACACTCTACAGAAGTATTTTGCAATTGATTTACCTAAGAATAAGTTTTCATTTTAAACCTGTCTTCTTCTTTTTATAATATAAAGAAAAACTTCGAAAGAAAAAAAAAAGAAAAAAAATGCGTTTTTAATCTTCGGACAATCCGCGGAATGGATCATAATAAAATTAATGTATCTAGGGAAGATTCACTTTGAAGCGACTATTCCCTAGATACCTATGTCGTAGTATTTCATAGTTGAATCAATTTGAAAAAGACCTAAAGTTAGAGATTTATCAATAGGTAATGTTGCTCCAATACCTAACCAAAGAGCTACTGCGGTACCAATCAAAAAGACTGTTGTAGCTACTGGACGACGAAATGGATTTTGGAATTTATTGACATTCTCCAAAAAGGGTACTGTCAATAATCCCGTCGGTACTGAAACCATTAAAAGAACGCCCAATAACTTATTGGGTACTGTGCGAAGTATTTGAAATACGGGAAAGAAGTACCATTCGGGTAATATTTCCAAAGGAGTTGCAAAGGGATCTGCCGGTTCACCAATCATTGACGGTTCTAGAACCGCTAAACCCACGTTACACGCAATAGTACCTAGAATTACTACTGGAAAAATATATAAAAGATCATTGGGCCATGCAGGTTCTCCATAATAATTATGGCCCATCCCTTTAGCCAATTTAGCTCTTAATACAGGATCATTCAAGTCAGGTTTCTTTGTTATTGGGATAGGTGAATTCTTATGGATCCATCCCCCGAAGGAACCGGACATGATAATTTTTTCTCATCCGGCTCGAGCAAGAATCAAAAGAATGACAGAAATAGATCCATAGAAAATCTATATTTCATACATATCTACACATATACATATATATAATTATAATGAATCTATGTAAATGTAAGAAAAGATTTACCAGATTCTATTTTCCGGAATTGCCAACTATTCATTGCAAAGAATTCAGTTCTTACAAGTCAATGCTCAATATCCAAGTAGGCTTATAAATTTGATCATGATCAAGTGCTTTTTGGATTGTCTCATGTTTTTTGGTTGTTCTTTATCCCCACAACATCTCAATTTTCTTACATACAAAGTATTTACTTGTTACTAATCTAATAAAGTCTAGCCCCTGTTCTTCCTTAGATCCCTTATTTCACTCCGATAGTATCATAAATTAGGATCGATGCAGAGGAAATGAATGCATTTACATACTATAAATAGGGAATAAATAGACCATAATCCCACGCATCACTTATTTTATTCTACAGGATTTTACGGAGCCTGTTCATGCATGACATGATTCGGGTATGATCATAGAAAAAATTCTCCTCAAGCGAACCGGCCTATCCTCTGCTACGTAGGGGGGCTTACGTGGTGGTTGGATGTGGAGACACGTTTGGTTGTTAATTCTAACGTGGCGGATAAAATCATATATCTGCATGGCCCAATCAATAGTTCAAGTCACACACTCCCATAACCCATCTTCTCCTCGGAAAATCCACTTCAACTATTCGTATCATATCAAATAAAGAATACAATACTTCGGAGTTGAAGAGAAGTATCCAAATAACATGTCTTATTTTTCAATAATCCATATTTGTAGCAATGAAATATTATTGTTCCTCCCCGAAATAAGAAATAATACGATCAATTACAAATATCTATGATCGGTCTTATCTATAAAGGACCTGAAATACCTTGCTTACGTATCATTGGGAAATGCATTAACATAAATACGGCAGTAAGAAGAGGCAATACAAAAGTGTGTAAACTATAAAAACGGGTCAAAGTGGATTGTCCCACACTAGCGCTTCCACGCAATAACTCTACCAAAGGCGATCCTATTACAGGAATAGCTTCA